CAATCCTTTTCCTTCTCCTTGTTGCTGGATATCTCGTTCGTACACATCTTCTCTTTGTTTCTCGAGTCTATAGTGAGTTACAGACAGAGTTCGAAAAGGTCAAATCTTTGATGATTCCATCATACATGATTGAGTTGCGAAAACTTCTGGATAGGTATCCTACATCTGAAATGAATTCTTTCTGGTTAAAGAATCTCTTTCTAGTTGCTCTGGAACAATTAGGAGATTCTCTAGAAGAAATACGGAGTTTTGCTTTTGGTGGCAACATGCTATGGGGTGGTGGTCCCGCTTATGGGGTCAAATCAATACGTTCTAAGAAGAAATATTTGAATCTCATCGATCTCATAAGTATTATACCAAATCCCATCAATCGAATCGCTTTTTCGAGAAATACGAGACATGTAAGTCATACAAGTAAAGCAATCTATTCCTCGATAAGAAAAATAAAAAACGTGAATGGTGATTGGATTGATGATAAAATAGAATCCTGGGTCTCGAACAGTGATTCGATTGATGATAAAGAAAGAGAATTCTTGGTTCAGTTTTCTACCTTAACGACAGAAAAAAGGATTGATCAAATTCTATTGAGTCTGACTCATAGTGATCATTTATCAAAGAATAACTCTGGTTATCAAATGATTGAACAACCGGGAGCAATTTACTTACGATACTTAGTTGACATTCATAAAAAGTATCTAATGATTTATAAGTTCAATACATCCTGTTTAGCAGAAAGACGGATATTCCTTGCTAATTCTCAGACAATTACTTATTCACAAACCCTGTGGGGGGCTAATAGTTTTCATTTCCCATCTCATGGAAAACCCTTTTCGCTCCGCTTAGCCCTACCCCCCCCTAGTAGGGGTATTTTAGTGATAGGTTCTATAGGAACTGGACGATCCTATTTGGTCAAATACCTATCGACAAACTCCTATGTTCCTTTCATTACAGTATTTCTGAACAAGTTCCTGGATAACAAGCCTAAGGGTTTTCTTATTGATGATAGTGACGATAGTGACGATATTGATCATAGTGACGATATTGACCGTGACCTTGATATGGAGCTGGAGCTTCTAACTATCATGAATACGCTAACTATGGGTATGATGCCAGAAATAGACCGATTTTATATCACCTTTCAATTCGAATTAGCAAAAGCAATGTCTCCTTGCATAATATGGATTCCAAACATTCATGATCTGGATGTGAATGAGTCAAATTACTTATCCCTCGGTCTTTTAGTGAACTATCTCTCCAGGGATTGTGAAAGATGTTCCACTAGAAATATTCTTGTTATTGCTTCGACTCATATTCCCAAAAAAGTAGATCCAGCTCTAATAGCTCCGAATAAATTAAATACATGCATTAAGATACGAAGGCTTCTTATTCCACAACAACGAAAACACTTTTTCACTCTTTCATATACTAGGGGATTTCACTTGGAAAAGAAAATGTCCCATACTAATGGATTCGGGTCCACAACGATGGGTTCAAATGTACGAGATCTTGTAGCACTTACCAATGAGGCCCTATCGATTAGTATTATACAAAAAAAATCCATCATAGACACTAATATAATTAGATCTGTTCTTCATAGACAAACTTGGGATTTCCGATCTCAGGTAAGATCCGTTCAGGATCATGGGATCCTTTTCTATCAAATAGGAAGGGCTGTTTCACAAAATGTACTTCTAAGTAATTGCTCCATAGATCCTATATCTATCTATATGAAGAAGAAATCATGTAACGGGGGGGATTCTTATTTGTACAAATGGTACTTCGAACTTGGAACGAGTATGAAGAAATTAACGATACTTCTTTATCTTTTGAGTTGTTCTGCCGGATCGGTCGCTCAAGACCTTTGGTCTCTACCCGGACCTGATGAAAAAAATGGGATCGCGTCTTATGGACTCGTTGAGAATAATTCTGATCTAGTTCATGGCCTATTAGAAGTAGAAGGCGCTCTGGTGGGATCCTCACGGACAGAAAAAGATTGCAGTCAGTTTGATAATGATCGAGTGACATTGCTTCTTCGGTCCGAACCAAGGAATCCCTTAAATATGATTCAAAATGGATCTTATTCTATCGTTGATCAGAGATTTGAAAAATATGAATCGGAGTTTGAAGAAGGGGGGGGAGTCCTCGACCCGCAACAGATAGATGAGGATTTTTTCAATCACATCGTTTGGGCTCCTAGAATATGGCGCCCTTGGGGCTTTCTATTTGATTGTATCGAAAGGCCCAATGAATTGGCATTTCCCTATTGGGCCAGGTCATTTCGGGACAAGCGGATCATTTATGATGAAGAGGATGAGCTTCAAGAGAATGATTCAGAGTTCTTGCAGGGTGGAACCATGCAGTACCAGACACGACATAGATCTTCCAAAGAACAAGGCTTTTTTCGAATAAGCCAATTCATTTGGGACCCCGCGGATCCACTCTTTTTCCTATTCAAAGATCAGCCTTTTGTCTCTGTGTTTTCACATCGACAATTCTTTAC